TTACTTTAGCGGGATTATTTGTAACTGCATATTTACAATACAGACGTGGTGATCAGTTAGACCTTTGATTAATTAACAGTTTTTTTTGATAATTTGACCTCCTCTTTTCTTAAAAAAAAATTAAGAGGAGGTCAAATTCAGATTACTGTTCTGCTCAATTATTTGAATTTGCATATAATTCTCAGATTAATCAAGCCCAGAATCACGCTCTGTAGGATTTGAACCTACGACATCGGGTTTTGGAGACCCACGTTCTGCCGAACTGAACTAAGAGCGCTTTATTATTTCTTATAAAAAGTCTTCTTATCACAAAATAGTTAACAGCCAAGAAGAGGATTTTTTTTGTCCCCCACTCTAATTTTATCTTGAATACCTAGAATATCTTAGAGAATAACATAAAAAAAAATGTATGTGTGATTTGAATCGATTCAAATTGATTCCTTGTTACTTCTCATAAGAGAAGTAACAGGTAGGGATGACAGGATTTGAACCCGTGACATTTTGTACCCAAAACAAACGCGCTACCAAGCTGCGCTACATCCCTTTCTTTCAATTGGTCTACATTGTCATTGTAGAGAATCCCCGTCTTGTTTTCAAAAACCTTATTTTCCATTCCTTCCATTCTAGGAACATAGACAATTTTTCTTGATATTTATTTTATTTCTTTTAACTTATATCTACGAGAAAATCTCGTATGAATATAATATTATTCATAGAATATAACATATATTCTATTATTATAATAAGATGCTTATATACATAGGAATATCAAACAAACTGATCGTAAAAAAGAACGAGGGAATACTGGGGGGAGGGGCAGAAAGGTACTTTTTTATTTTTCGAAAGGTAGAATCTTATCTCTTTTTTATTCTCTTAAATCAATCATGGAAATTAGGAATCCCGTGTAAAATACAAAGGAATCTCAAATACTTCCATATCCGATATGTATTACCATTAGATATTTTAATAAAACATTAAAACATAAAGAAGGAGGATTCAAAATGCGAGATCTAAAAACCTATCTTTCCGTGGCACCGGTACTAAGTACTCTCTGGTTCGGATCTTTAGCGGGTTTGTTGATAGAGATCAATCGTTTATTCCCAGATGCGTTGACATTTCCTTTTTTTTCATACTAGTTTAGTTAGTAACATGGGAAGGGATGAAGAAGATTAGAGATATAATCAAAAAATCTATGACTAATCCCTTCCCCTCTTTTTTTTTTTTTGAATTATCCAAAATTCAATTAGATACTTAGAGACAAAATAAAGAAAGGAGGAAAGATAGAAAAAAAAATGAATTCAACCTCGGCTAAATTTGAGCTCAGCGTTCAATTCGATTTCTAAAAAATAGAGTGAGAACAGAAAGGGGTCTCTGAAAAAACTGGAATACAAGATAGGAAAGTGAAATAGTGTACTATATACTATACTTCGAATCGAATTCAATATAGCTAAATTCAATAGAGTTTTAATTCCTTTTTCCACTTAAACTTGAAAAATGAATTCTAAATTCTATTTAATATTTCTTACTCTATTATATTGTATTGTGATTGGAACGAAATCTTTCATAATTTCAACTTAGCAACTTTTTTTTATTTATTTTTGCTAGTTACTTTAAGAGTAGCAAATAAGAAGAGTTGATTGAATCAAAAACTCAAACTAAAGGAGGGTCATGGCCAAGGGAAAAGATGCCCGAGTAAGAGTTATTTTGGAATGTAGCAATTGTCTTCGAAACGGACTTAATAAGGAATCAAGAGGGATTTCCAGATATATTACTCAAAAGAATCGACACAATACGCCGAGTCGCTTGGAATTGAGAAAATTCTGTCCCTATTGTTACAAACATACGATTCACGGGGAGATAAAGAAATAAACCAACTCCAAGTTATTTTTATTTGTGTATCACTCTTATATCAGGAACAAAAAAAGGACATATTCTCTATTCGAGAGACCCTATTATTCTAGATTTTAATAGTTTAGTTAACAGAATTTAATTAACTCAAAATAAAAAAAAACCAATCTTTTTTTTTAATTCAAAATTATATTATTTTGGATCGGATTGAAATAGTATTTTTAAGATAAGGAATAAACAAAGTATGGAAAAATCCAAGCGACTCGTTCGGAAATCCAAACGATCTTTTCGTAGGCGTTTGCCCCCGATCCAATCGGGGGATCGAATTGATTATAGAAACATGAGTTTAATTAGTCGATTTATTAGTGAACAAGGAAAAATATTATCCAGACGGGTGAATAGATTGACCTTAAAACAACAACGATTAATTACTATTGCTATAAAACAAGCTCGTATTTTATCTTTATTACCCTTTCTTAATAATGATAAACAATTTGAAAGAAGCGAATCGACTGCCAGAGCTAATGGTCTTAGAATCCGGAATAAATGAAAAAAGTAGGCTTACTTTCCTCTTCAATTTGAATCCAAATTCAAATTCGACAACTGAAATAGAGTTTGATGTTTTATTCGAAGAATTCGAGAATCCAATCTAATCTTGATTGGATTTCTCCTACTTATCGTAAAAAAAAAAAACAAGAATCGGCGAAGAAGCAATCTTTTTGTATTGGATATTTATTGGACGTGTTTGGTTGCTCATTTTATTTTGAGCGACTTTCTCTTTATCATACTAATTTTGATTCTACTTTCCCGGAGTTCATTCTCCAGAAAATGGCATTTTCAATAGTCGAACTTACAATTCCAATTTTTCCTTAAAATTGAAGAATTTATTTATTTATTTTTGATCGAATTAGAAATCATATAAAGACAATTCCTATTTAATATAGCTATTTGTGCAACTATTTTACGATTAAAAAGCAACCGGTTCTTGTCCAGATTGTGTAGAAAATGACTATAACTATAGGATACAAAATTCTTACGAATTACTGCATTTATCCGAGCGATCCACAAACGACGAAAATCCCTCTTTCGCTTATCTCTATCTCGATGAGATGAAACCAAAGCTCTGATTTTCTGTTGTATAATTGTTCGAGTAAGTCTCGAATGAGCTCCACGAAAGCTTGACGCAAATAAACGAATTTTTGTTCGACGTCTACGAGCTATATATCCTCGTGTAATTCTGGTCATTGAATAAATGAAACCTTAATGAATAACTAATAAATTTCCTTTCTTTCAGTTATTCTTTTCCAATTTACTAGTTTAGTAATAACAACACGCATTCTTCCAATGTATAAAATAAGAATTCCAATGGCTTTTGCTACTATAACCTTCCCGCCCACGATTTATTTATTCCTATTCATTCCTATTCATTTCTATTTATTTGCATTTCTTTTAATAGAATATTTTTTCTGTTTTCGTTTTTTGATACCTAGTATCGATACAATTTATTATTTTGAGTTGAATGCCTATATATATAAAAGGGAAATCGTGGGTTCCATCGTTTCTATGGTTCTTTCTAAAACGGTGAGGTCCTCTCTATACACCGGAGTCCTTTACTTCGACTTCATTTAATGAATATTATTGCTAACTTGTACAGTTCACATTCTTTTGCTCTACCCATGATCTAGTAAAAAGTCTTTCACAATGAGATCTACTTATACAGTAACGATATTGAATTATGAAGATTTGCTGGGGTAGCTGACCCTCTTAGTCCGTTTTTCATAGTCAAATTAGGTTTTCAAAATAATAGTTGCTCGCTTAATGGATAAACATTCGTTACCAATGAGGAATTTTTTATCATCTTCAATTTTGAAAATGGAGTGAATTCAATTTGCACCAATGCAAACCATAAATTTCATATCCAATGGAAGAATCCACTAGATCTTTTTTAGTTTGATATAGTGAACGTACGTACTTCTTTCTTCGATTTCCCCTTTTCTTCTATTTTTATTTAAATTGAAAAATAGTACTGATCTTTGATACTGGAAAAGGGGGTTCCTTCTTTCTATTAGAAATGATCTGAACGAGTCGCGCATACACCCTAGTACATGTTCCTCGTCGCTGAGGGCATCCCTCAAGAGCGGGGGATTTCGTGACATTTCGGATTGGCTGTCTTGTGTTTCTAATAAGTTGTTTAATAGTTGGCATGTTGAATCGGATCCATAATGAATGGGTTGGTTTAGATTGATCCGAACCGGCTAATTATGAATTACTTTCCCATGGAATGGATGAATAAGATATTATTGAATCCGGTAATAACTAAATAAAGAAATCAAAATTGTCGATTTATTTAAACTTATTCCCCCTACTACAATTTTGATGCTATTTTGATTTTTTATTCAACTGCTACAAGATCAACAATTCCATGAGCTTGGGCTTCCGTTGCTGACATAAAAACATCCCTTTCCATATCTTCGGATACAACCCATAAGGGTTTGTCCGTTCTTTGTACATAAACCCTTGTAATGGTTTCTCGCAATTTGAGTAGTTCTTCTGCTTCTAGGATAAATTCTCCCGTTTGTGCCTCATAAAAAGAACTCGCAGGTTGATGTATCATTACCCTGATGATGGAACAAAAGGTTCTTCTATCTCGATTATGAGATGGAAAGAGATAAAGAAAAAAAGAAAGTATAGAACAACCGTACGGGCATCCTTTAGGCATTGCATACGGCTCTAGAATGGAATTCAGTTTGACCTTCCATCAAAGAATCATCAATTAAAAAGATAGAAAATATATAGAAATTATAAGGTTTATCGGATTGACATCGTCAAACGATCCAATTACCATCCTTCCTTTCCGATTTCAGAGTAGTTACCAAAATACTATGATGGCTCCGTTGCTTTATATATTTATCTCCTCTGTGATTCAGCAATCCCAAAGTTTTGATTTTATTTTTACTCTTTTAAAAGTATATTCATAAGTATATCAATAAATATAAATATCGGAATTTTAAAAAAGTCTTCGGTGGGAAAATAAAAAAAAGGTTTGTGACGCTAAAATGGGTCCCGACAATAGCGAAGATAAAATGGGGAAGACCCTTCCTACTAATTTCATACTACTCTTTCGATATATAATTGAATGTTTTTGAAAAAAAAATTCGTATATCGAATTCGATGTGCCATGCTATTATTACTTAATTTTCCTAATTTCATGCATAGTCTTTTTTTCGTAAAAAATTCATTGGCGCCAAGCGTGAGGGAATGCTAGACGTTTGGTAATCTCTCCACCGACGAGTATAAAAGATCCCATTGAAGCCGCTAATCCCATGCATATTGTATGCACATCAGGTTGAACAAATTGCATAGTATCATAAATAGCGACCCCCGGGATTACCCATCCGCCAGGAGAGTTTATAAACAAATACAAATCCTTGTTATCATTCTCTATACTCAAATAAACCATAAGACCAATCAGTTGATTCGAGATCTCGCTATCAACCTCTTGGCCTAAAAAAAGTAATCTTTCTCGATAAAGTCGGTTGATTAGGATCAAATTTGTATCCCGTAAGAGCCGTACATGCACCTTTTGATGCATACGGTTCAACAAAAATTGAGAAAAAACGACTCAATGTGTAGATTCCAGCCCTCTTTCTTTTTAAAATGAAACTATTTAGATATATATTATTTATTTAGTTTTGAGAGCGGTTTCTTAATTCTAAGAAATTCGAAAATTTCGTATATTAATGAAACGAATTTTCTTCATTTTTTCAAGAACAAAATGAGTTCGTTTTGTGCCCCTTCCCTCTCAAAAAAAAATACATTAAGATTAAAACATATCGAATTAACTTATCATTGATGCATTGCTTCTTCGCGATTTCATTTTAATCACGATGTTCTTTTCTTGTTCCTGAAAAGGTCTTTTCAATTCTTTTAGGTTTATGCTCTACTCCGAGTAAAAATCTGCCCAATTTTGATTTGCACATATAGGACAAATGTCAATAATATTACGTCTTTTTTTACAACTTCATTTTTTTTCAATTAATTTCATATCTTCTATCAATGCAAAATATTAAACATGTATTTATTTCTTTCCTCGCTGGATTCGTTTAAAGTGAAAAGTTTGAGATTACTATTACTCTCAAATATATTGAATATTATTCAATAATAATCTTTTATTATCTATGGGTATACGTAGTAATAAATAAAAAAGAAATTCAAAATGTTTGGGAGCCTTAATACTTTACTTATGAAAACTTCATTTTAGTGTTCCAAAAAATTCAACCATAAATTATTCTAATTGCTAATATGAATTTGAATATCCCTCAAATCGAATTGCATTTCACGTTCCAAATTATTGGTAATTCAATCTTTTTTGGCCGAAACTAGGATATCTCAATCGGGGGAGAGAACGGGGGAAATCCCATATGACCCAATATATCTGACAAGTCGCACTATACGTCAACCCAAGAGGCATCTTCCTCTCCAGGACTTCGAAAAGGTACTTTTGGAACACCAATAGGCATAAAATGAAAGAAAAAAGAATTAAGTACTATATTGGACTTTGATATGGAAGCGTAACAATGCGTTTATTGGCTTAATAATATTGTCTTTTATCATATTTGAGTCATAAATCGATCAAAATGTTTAAGATTCCGAATAGTTCTTTTGAATAATTCCTAAATATAGATGCATTTGTTGATCGAAAATGGGATTAACCCCATTGCGTATTGTTCCTTATCGGGTATAGAATAGATCTGCTTCTCTTTCTTACTAGGAACCAAATTGTTCCGTTTTTACTAAAAAAAAAAGAATAGAACCTTGAAGATAATTCCAAAAAGGGGAGGTTCATAGCATAGTTTTTGCTAATGCAATAAAGTTACATAGTGTCTATTTTTCGTTGATAAAGAGGTATTTCCATGGGTTTACCTTGGTATCGTGTTCATACCGTCGTATTGAATGATCCCGGTCGTTTGCTTTCTGTCCATATAATGCATACAGCCTTAGTTGCTGGTTGGGCTGGTTCGATGGCTCTATATGAATTAGCAGTTTTTGATCCCTCTGATCCCGTTCTTGATCCAATGTGGAGACAAGGTATGTTCGTTATACCGTTTATGACTCGTTTAGGAATAACCAATTCATGGGGCGGTTGGAGTATTACAGGGGGAACTATAACGAATCCGGGTATTTGGAGTTACGAAGGTGTGGCCGGTGCACATATTGTGTTTTCTGGGTTGTGCTTCTTAGCGGCTATCTGGCATTGGGTGTATTGGGATTTAGAAATATTTTGTGATGAACGTACAGGAAAACCCTCTTTTGATTTGCCCAAGATTTTTGGAATTCATTTATTTCTTTCAGGGTTGGCTTGTTTTGGTTTTGGCGCATTTCATGTAACAGGATTGTACGGTCCTGGAATATGGGTGTCCGATCCTTATGGACTAACCGGAAAGGTACAACCTGTAAATCCAGCGTGGGGGGTAGAAGGTTTTGATCCTTTTATTCCGGGAGGAATAGCTTCTCATCATATTGCAGCGGGCACTTTAGGCATATTAGCAGGCCTATTTCATCTTAGTGTCCGTCCACCCCAACGTCTGTATAAAGGATTACGTATGGGAAATATTGAAACCGTGCTTTCCAGTAGTATCGCTGCTGTCTTTTTTGCCGCTTTTGTTGTTGCGGGAACTATGTGGTATGGTTCAGCAACTACCCCTATCGAATTATTTGGTCCCACCCGGTATCAATGGGATCAGGGATATTTCCAGCAAGAAATATATCGAAGAGTTGGCGCTGGATTAGCTCAAAATCAAAGTTTATCAGAAGCTTGGTCTAAAATTCCCGAAAAATTAGCTTTTTATGATTACATCGGGAATAATCCGGCAAAAGGGGGGTTGTTCAGAGCAGGATCAATGGACAACGGGGATGGAATAGCTGTTGGTTGGTTAGGGCATCCTATTTTTAGAGATAAAGAAGGGCGTGAACTTTTTGTACGCCGTATGCCTACTTTTTTTGAAACATTTCCGGTTGTTTTGGTAGACGGAGACGGAATTGTTAGGGCCGATGTTCCGTTTAGAAGGGCAGAATCGAAGTATAGTGTCGAACAAGTCGGTGTAACTGTTGAGTTCTATGGTGGCGAACTTAATGGAGTCAGTTATAGTGATCCTGCGACTGTAAAAAAATATGCGAGACGTGCTCAATTAGGTGAAATTTTTGAATTAGATCGTGCTACTTTGAAATCAGATGGTGTTTTTCGTAGCAGTCCAAGGGGTTGGTTTACTTTTGGGCATGCATCGTTTGCTCTGCTCTTCTTCTTCGGACACATTTGGCATGGTGCTAGAACCTTGTTTAGGGATGTTTTTGCTGGTATTGACCCGGATTTGGATGCTCAAGTGGAATTTGGAGCATTCCAAAAACTTGGAGATCCAACGACAAGAAGACAGGTAGTCTAATACAAGATTTCTCTCTTATCTTTTTTCTTTTCTTTTTTTAGTTGATATAGAATAGATTAATGTGGAAATATAAATTGGCATCTTTTCTTTAATCTTTTCATTGACTCTTGTTCGTATTTCTTTATCCAGGGGATAATCCACAACAAACAGGTATGGAAGCTATAATTGTAAAGCATGATCAAATTTATGGAAGCATTGGTTTATACATTCCTCTTAGTCTCGACTCTAGGGATAATTTTTTTCGCTATCTTTTTTCGAGAACCGCCGAAAGTTCCAACTAAAAAGATGAAATGATTTTTCATCCTATTAATTGAAGTAATGAGCCCCCCAATGTTCAATGTTATGTTGGGGGGCTCATTACTTCAACTAGTCCCCGTGTTCTTCGAATGGATCTCTTAATTGTTGAGAGGGTTGCCCAAAAGCAGTATATAAGGCATACCCAGTAAAACTTACAAGTAAACCAGATATAGAGATGGCGACTAGGGTTGCTGTTTCCATTATTATATAACTTCAAAGACTACCACGGCTCTATGGATCTATGATAAGATCGTTTATTTACAACGGAATGGTATACAAAGTCAACAGATCTCAATGAATAAAAAAGAAGAGGATTTATGGCTACACAAAGCGTTGAGGGCGGTTCTAGATCGGGACCAAGACAAACTGCTGTAGGTAGTTTATTAAAACCATTAAATTCAGAATATGGTAAAGTAGCTCCTGGATGGGGAACCACTCCTTTGATGGGTGTTGCAATGGCTCTATTTGCAGTATTCCTATCTATTATTTTAGAAATTTATAATTCTTCCGTTTTACTGGATGGAATTTCAATGAATTAGATTCTTAAAGGTCAATTCTTAGATTTTTAATACGAATAGAAAGTAAAGTATTTTGGTTTCGTATTTTTATCCCATTATCTCTTTATTGGTAGTTCGATCGTGGAATTTCTTTTTTTCTGTATTTCCGGAATATGAGTGTGTGACTTGTTCTAATTGATCCTATTGGTAGTACAGAGAAGGAGTCTGTCATCTTTATAGAGATGGTTTTTCATCGTCAGATATTTATTCTAGTATCTGGAGCACGGAATATATGAAATAAATCCCAATCAATAACTATGATTCCTACTTACTATTCAGACCCCGCGACCGGGCTATAAAAAAAAATTTGCCAAAGGGTGTTATAAGTTCTAAATCAAAAGGGTTTTTTCTTCTTTTTCAACAAATTTCCCTTATTGATTGATGATTTTGATCAAAGGATAAAACTTTCTTTTTATTTTGAGTTATTATATCTATTCGTTGAATAAATGATCATCTAATGGTTCTTACTCATAGAATCTTTGGACTTATTTTGTACTTTTAATTAATCATCGTGGTTCTAGTATGAATCTGAGGTTTCAATCGATTAATAGGTTCTTAACAAGAGAATTCCTATCAAAAAAGAAGAGTAAACCTAGAGTAGACACAACGAAAATCACAAATCACAGAAAAGAAGCGGTGAATAGGAAAATAGAAGATTCAACAAGCCAGTAACGATCAATGAGCCGACTTGATATTTTAGCATTATAACCACAAATAATAACTCGTCTCCTCATAGACGTGAAAAAGGGGGGGGGTTGGTTACAAAGTTTCAAATCCATCGTCCTTCCAAGTAAAACAATACTTTGGTTTTTTGTTTGAGCTGTACGAGATGAAATTTTCAGATACGGTTCTCTGAGGGGGAGTACTATTCGTTTACCTATCTCAATAAAGTCTATGATTGGTTCGAAGAACGTCTCGAGATTCAGGCGATTGCAGATGATATAACCAGTAAATATGTTCCCCCTCATGTCAATATATTTTATTGTCTAGGAGGAATTACACTTACTTGTTTTTTAGTACAAGTAGCTACAGGGTTTGCTATGACTTTTTACTACCGTCCAACTGTTACTGAGGCTTTTGCTTCTGTTCAATATATAATGACTGAAGTTAATTTTGGTTGGTTAATCCGATCAGTTCATCGGTGGTCCGCAAGTATGATGGTCCTAATGATGATCCTCCATGTATTTCGTGTGTATCTCACTGGGGGTTTTAAAAAACCTCGCGAATTAACTTGGGTTACCGGTGTGGTTCTGGCTGTATTGACCGCATCTTTTGGGGTAACTGGTTATTCCTTACCTTGGGACCAAATTGGTTATTGGGCAGTCAAAATTGTAACAGGTGTACCGGAAGCTATTCCTGTAATAGGATCTCCTTTAGTAGAGTTATTACGGGGAAGTGCTAGTGTGGGACAATCCACTTTGACTCGTTTTTATAGTTTACACACTTTTGTATTACCTCTTCTTACTGCCGTATTTATGTTAATGCATTTTCTAATGATACGTAAGCAAGGTATTTCGGGTCCTTTATAGAGAATCTATATCATCAAATTTGGAATTAAATATTTCTATTTCTCACTTGAGGAGTAAGAATAGTATTTCATTGCTAGAAATATGGATTCTTGAAAAGAATAAGACATATCTTTGGATATTTCCCTTCACTAGTCGTGTCAAATAACGAATATTATACTCTATAGTTGAGGGGAATTCTACGACGAAAAAATGGATTATGGGAGTGTGTGACTTGAACTATTGATTGGACCGTGCAGAAGGATATATACCCTTATCTGCCACATTGGAATTCACAACCTAATTAATGTGTCTTTGTTCCAACCACCCCGTAAATGAAAAATCCCATACCCTAGAGTGAGGATAGGCGGGTTTGTTTGAAGAGACTTTTTTCTATGATCTATGATCAGCTCCGATCATATTGTACATGAACAGGCTCCGTAAGATCCATTAGAATAAGCGATGTGACCTACTAATAAGGCAGATTTTGTTTTATCGATTTAATAGTATCGAAATGCAGCCATTTCCTCTGCATCAGCCTGATTTATGATACTACGGAGTGAAACAAGGGATCTAAAGAAAAGGAAGGCGGGTCTATACTCTATTAGTAACAAGTAAATCCTTTGTATGGAATGTACCAATTTGAAGATTGGGGGTGGATAAGGTCCAATTGCAAGGTTCGAGACGACCCAGAAAGCACTTGATTATGATTAAGCTTGCTTGGGTACTGAGCATTTAACTTGTAAGAACGAAATTCCTTCCAACTAACCAATTAATCGTTGCAATTTTTCAAAATTGAATCCAACCCAAGCCGGTCAATCTTGTCTTACATGAACTCATTCATAGATATAGATGTGGAGATACTTTACTTTATAGATTGTTGATTTTCTAACATAAAGATCTATTTTTTTTATATAGATATATATGGAGCCTTTTTTTTGTTCGTTTGATTCTTGTTCGAGCCGGATGATAAAAAATTATCATGTCCGGTTCTTTCGGGGGATGGATCTATAAAAATTCACCTATCCAAATAACAAAGAAACCAGATTTAAATGATCCTGTATTACGAGCTAAATTAGCTAAGGGGATGGGCCATAATTATTATGGAGAACCCGCATGGCCCAACGATCTTTTATATATTTTTCCAGTAGTAATTTTAGGCACTATTGCGTGTAACGTAGGCTTAGCGGTTCTAGAACCATCAATGATTGGTGAACCCGCGGATCCATTTGCAACCCCTTTAGAAATATTACCGGAATGGTATTTCTTTCCCGTATTTCAAATACTTCGTACAGTCCCTAATAAATTATTAGGTGTTCTTTTAATGGTTTCAGTACCCGCAGGATTATTAACAGTACCTTTTTTGGAGAATGTTAATAAATTCCAAAATCCATTTCGTCGTCCAGTAGCAACAACTGTTTTTTTGATTGGTACTGTGGTGGCCCTTTGGTTGGGGATTGGAGCAACATTACCTATTGAAAAATCCCTAACTTTAGGTCTGTTTTAAATTGATTCAATTGTGAAATAAAATAGAATAGCGCGGCTTATGCATCTAGGGAATAGTCTCTTTCAAATTAAAAGAGAATTTTCCCTAGATAGATCTAATCTATTCAATTTTTGATTTCGCTGGAATATATAGATTATCTTAAAGTATATTAAAGTGATGTAAAAACCCATTTCATTTTTTTTTTAATAAACTAAAGAAAAAAAAGATGAAATAAATGCAATGCATTTCCTATTTATTCTTCGGTAAATCGCTTCTGAAATGCTTTTTCTTTTTCTAGAATATCCATATCCAATATCTGTTTTACATCTTCTATGTGAAAATGTTCAATTTGTATAAGGTCTTCTTGATTCTTATTCAAGAGTTCCAATAATGTATGTATATTTGACTTTTTAAGGCAATTATAGAACTTGTGAGGCAATTCTAATTGGTCAATAAAAATCGATTTCAATGCTATTTCTTTTTTTGTTTTCCTTAGATTAGCTAATCGATGATGAAAAGTAAAAAAAGGTAAAGTAACCCTGTGCTGATTGTTCTCGAAATGTAAGTTTTCTTCTTCCGCGTGTAGAAAAGGAATAAATAAATTAATTAAATTTCGAGAGGCCTCATGAAGCGCCTCTTTAGGAGTTAAACTCCCGTTTGTCCAGATTTCAAGAAAAAGTATCTCTTCTTTTTCATTTCCATTCTCATAAGAATGAATACTATGATTTGCATTTCGAACAGGCATGAATACAGCATCGATAGGATGACTTTCTTCGTGAAAGTTTTTGGGTGTTTTTATATCATATCCGCGATTTCTCTCGATTTGTAATTCAATACAAAAATGAATTGGTTCTGTTAGTGTAGCTATATGCTGTGTATTATCAATGATTTCCACAGAAGTTGGTAAGATAATATCTTGAGCAGTTACACATCCAGGGCCCTGGCAACAAATGGACGCGTTGCTAGTTCCATACAGATTACTTCGCAATACAATTTCTTTCAAATTCATTAAAATCTCATGTACTGATTCTTGAATACCCACTATCGTAGAATATTCATGTGGTATTTTTTCAAATTTTGCTCGGGTGATGCATGTTCCTTCTATTTCCCCCAGCAAAGCTCTTCGTATTGCAATGCCTATTGTATCGGCTTGTCCTTTCTTAAGTGGAGACAGAATAAAGCGTCCATAATAAAGACGCTTACTATCTGCTCTTGATTCAACACACTTCCACCGTAGTGTCCGAGTAGATACTCTTACTTTCTCTCGAACCATATTAAGATTATTTGATCAGATCATTGAATTGTTTATTTCTCTTGAAATCTATTTCATTTTGATTTCTATACACGTCTTTTCTTAGGGGGCCTACATCCATTATGGGGCATAGGGGTTACATCACGTACGAAACTTAATGGTATACCACTTCTTCGAATAGCTCGTAATGCTGCATCCCTACCGAGACCGGGACCTTTGATCATCACTTCTGCTCGTTGCATACCTTGATCTATGACTGTACGAATAGCCTTTCCTGCTGCGGTTTGAGCAGCAAATGGAGTCCCTCTTCTTGTACCTTTGAATCCACAAGTACCGGCGGAGGCCCAAGAGATTACCCGACCTCGGACATCTGTAATAGTCACAATGGTATTGTTGAAACTTGCTTGAACATGAATAACGCCCTTTGGGATTCGGCGTATATTCTTACGTGACCCAATCCGGGCATTTCTCCGTGAACCAGTTCTTGGTATAGATTTTGCCATACTTTACTTTATCATCTTATAACGAGAAATTCGAGGTATATGGATATATCCATTTCATGTCAAAACAGATCCTATTTTTGTATTGGTTACTTTATGTTATAGAGTCCATTTTCAAAAGATTATCCTTGTCTTTGTTTATGTCTCGGATTGGAACAAATTACTATAATTCGTCCTCTCCTACGGATCAATCGACATTTATCACAAATTTTACGAACGGAGGCTCTTATTTTCATAGTTGTCATTCCTAAACTGAATTCTGAGTATACTTATTGGAAGAAAATCAATTTCGTGAAATTTGAAACCCCAACCTCGAATTGTATTCTCATCAAAGAAATGCTGATGGTTAAAAAAAAAGCACCTAATCATTCGAATCCTTGTTATTATGAATTAGGAATCCATTTTTTGTTCTTTTCGTTTTAGTTAAAACCTCTCGAAATATCAAATAATGTTAAGAGTAATTAACACGTCTTTTTTTCTTTTGACAAATAGTCAATTCTATTTTGGCGACAATTCAGATATAAGAAGGATTACCATATATAACACAAAATTTCTCCCCCAATTCCTTCCAGTCGAGCCTCTCGGTCTGTCATTATCCCTTGAGAAGTAGAAAGAATTACAATTCCCATCCCGCCTAAAATTCTAGGAATTCGTTGATAGTTAGAATAGATTCGTAGACCAGGCCTACTGATCCGTTTTAAATTTAAAATAGTTGGATACATTCCTTTTCTATTCCTTCTATGTCGTAGGGTTACAACCAAAAAATATTTGTTGTTTTCCTGATGTTTTCTCACGTTTTCAAGAAACCCCTCTCGTAAAAGCATTTTTACAACGTTTTCCGTGATGTTAGTAGATTCTATTTGAACCATCCCTTTTCTATTCATGTCAGCATTTCGTATAGAGGTTATTACGTCAGCAATAGTGTCTCTACCCATGATAAATTTAAATTTTTGTTGCCTCCACGTTTTTGATCTAATCAACATGCTTTTTTTTTTTACTTTATTATGTAATAAAAAAAAATATTCAATAACTCAATAACAATAAGAATGTTTAAAAATGTTTAATATTATTAAATAATATAAACAATAAAATACTTCAAATTATTTTATTGAATTTTCACAAATATTTGAAATAAATAAAGAGATACGCGTCAGATAAAATCTGATTCACTAAATTTAAGTTATCTATTTCATTCAATAACTAAGTAGACGAGTAGGACTCTACTCTATTAAGTCGGATGTGATACTATAATACTTCAGGTGATAATGAAATTATTTTAGTGAAATTTAACTGTCTCAATTCTCGGGCAATCGCGCCGAAAACTCGAGTTCCTTTTGGATTTCCTTCTTGATCAATAACAACTGCTGCATTGTCATCATATCGTATTATCATGCCGTTGTTGCGTTTAAGTTCTTTACAAGTACGAACAATTACAGCTCTGATCACTTCTGATCTTTCTAGAGATGTGTTTGGTAATGCATCCGTAATTACAGCGACAATAATGTCGCCAATATGAGCATATTGGCGATTACTAGCTCCTATGATTCGAATACACATCAATTTTCGAGCCCCGCTGTTATCCGCGACATTCAAATGGGTTTGAGCTTGAATCATATCATTTTTGTTTTGAATCTGTTCTTTCAATGCAAAGAGAAAGTCGAAGTAAAAAAAAAAGAAATATTCTTGTTCAAATTCAAAATAAAAGAAACCCACAATTGTTTTTTTATCTCTAAGACTTTTTTCCGTCGGTCTACCTGTCTAACCTGACATAATAAATTGAGTTCGTATAGGCATTTTGGACGCCGCTATTGAAATAGCCTTTCTGGCTATAGTTTCTCCAACTTCACCCATTTCATAAAGTATTCTACCTGGTTTAACGACAGCTACCCAATATTCGGGGGATCCCTTCCCTGAACCCATACGTGTTTCCGTAGGTCTTAACGTAACAGGTTTGTCCGGAAATATACATACCCAGATTTTTCCACCACGGCGCACATTTCGGGTCATTGCCCGCCGACCTGCTTCTATTTGTCTAGATGTAATCCAAGCGGGCTCAAGTGCCTGAAGAGCATATTTACCGAAAGAAATACGGCTTCCTCGAGAAGATATCCCTTTCATTCTTCCTCTATGTTGTTTACGAAATTTGGTTCTTTTGGGGTTATAGTGGATGGTTTTTTCTCAATACCATCTCTACTCCAGAAACGGACATGAGAGTTTCTCCTCATCCGGCTCCTCGCGAACGAAACGATTCCAATTTTCGAATTTTCGTAAAATATACTGAATCCTGGATTTTTTAAGATTTCAATTAATCTATTCTAAATTTCGAAATTCGAAATTTGGATATCTTGTTTGGATTTAGAAACATTTAAATCAATTTGATTTATGAAGAATGTGTTTTTATTATTTCTTTTTGCTTTGATTTTTTATTCAAAATTAAAAAGAAAAGAATCGAATGAGATTGAATAGCAGTAATCTACTAAAAAACTTCGCGGGCGAATATTGACTTTTTCAAATCTATTTCAGCTGTAGGATTCGTTCATGCCTTTTTGGAATAAATGAATTGGTTCCTGGTTCGTTTCGCCATCCCACCCAATGAATTATTAAGATTCGTTTTTCAATGGAATCCCCCGTATTCGTGGGTTCTTTCGTTCCCATTGCTTCTAAATTCATGGTTAGGTTTGAATTCTACAACGGAGCCCCCGCAGAAGATTTTTTCTTGAGTCAATCTTCTCAGTCTTTATTGGCTCGAGGCTCTTGATTATTTTTTATTTTTATATGAACGATCTGATTCGCCCATAACTAGATCAATCCGTATTGATGCTTTATTACATTGCCTTATTTGATTTGTGTTTTTCTGAGAAGACTCATAAACCTTACATACATATTGGAATTATATATCATTCAATTTTTTTTCTAGCTTTCTATCAACCTTCCTTTTATCTGTATACTTTATTTTCTATCACAATTCGATTTGTTTTCTTTTCTATGCAATACAAGAAATCTTGCAGTTGCTACAAGTATATGATCAATATATCATATTTTGACTGCTTTTTGGTATACAGATAATGCAAAGCGATGAGTTGGTTATTAGTTCTATAGTAATGAGTTCATAGTCAAGGTCGGTTCCTTTTTTTAATCCTATCTTCTCAAAAAAACTAACGAGTCACACACTAAGCATAGCAATTCTATAAAATCATTAATCATTTTTTTATGCAATCCTATAGAAATTAAGAATTGTCATTAAAAAAAAATTAAGAAATAAAAGTTGTTTTTTATTTTTTTTTTGCAATGGATATCGCATAAAGAAGAAAGACAAGTAAGGTATTCTTATTAATCCTCTCGAAATATCCAAATTTTTATGCCTAATACCCCATAGATCGTTCGGACTGTATAGAAACAATAATCAATTTTAGCCCGAATGGTTTGTAGAGGAACCCTACCTTCTCTGATCCATTCGACACGTGCTATTTCTTTTCCATCGAGGCGTCCTGCAATTTGGACTTGAATTCCTTTTGTATCCGCCTGTTCAGTTAATTCTATTGCTTTTTTCATTGCTTTTCGAAACGAAACTCGATTCTTTAATTGCCCCGCTATAAATTCTCCAAGAATATTAGG